AGAAATATCAAATAAAAAAAGATCTACTGTTCGAATTTCATATCTATCGAATTTGAAATTTTAATATCAGAATAGTGGATATAGTCATGATTCAATGGGTTAGGTCCACTTACTTTTAATTTTGTTGATTTCGAATCTTTACAATGGATTAGATTGGAATAATGGAAAAGAAAAATATTTGGTGATCGGAGAGACGACTTCTAATTACTCATTATAATAAACAAATGTTCAACTTTCTTTTAGAAATCGAATTACTATTCTAATTACAATATTATAACTCATTATAAGGATAACTTATTATCATTAAAATTAAATTCGAAAGTTTAGAACTACATTATTATACAGTTGGTTACTTTTTTTTATTACAAATCAACAATATTTTTATTCCCCGTTTCAATATTACCACTTGAGTTTTTTATGAAAAAGGCCAAAAAGCCCCTTATCGGATTTGAACCGATGACTTACGCCTTACCATGGCGTTACTCTACCACTGAGTTAAAAGGGCCTTTTGGTTCAATTACTGAAGGAGTCACTAGCCGTATAAGATAGATCTAGCTATCTATGTATATATATTATAAGTCTATGCAGTAGACTCATAGCAGTTAGTGGCCCGTAGGGGAACGAGAATTTTGATTTACTTAATAAGTATAAGTATAGGTTAAATTTGGTTTATTGATATTGGATTTGATAAATATCAATGAAATGAATTGTTTCAAGACCGCCCCTAATGGAATTGACTTGAATTGATCTGACCCCATCAGAACAGAACGAAATTCATTTGATTGATACATGGATACGTGTACCTACCAATTCGACATAGATCCACGATATTTCACACGTGATGAAGAGATTCGGTTTGTTCCCCGAACCAAAATTTTAGAGAAAAAAAACAATTTTTGATAACTTGTTAATCCCCGTTCCCAGATTTTCAGATTTCTTTTTTGTTAATTTCCCAGCTTAGTGTGATATAGGAATAGGACTATCTCATCTTAACAAGGAGTGGATAAATGAATGAAAGTAAGTGGAAGAAATGAAGTTTAATCTTCTTTTAGGTCGGACCAATCACTTCCCAAAAGAGTCCTCTACTTTCGTCCTATTTTTATTATTATTTTTTTTAATAGTAATTTCTATAAGAGATTTCGATTTTAGAATAGAATGATGATTAGAATGAGTAATTGATGAATAGAAATGACGAATCAAAAAATGCTATTCGTATGGGATCAGAAAGGGCGGAAAGATCCTTCAGACCATTATATTGACAATTTCAAAAAACTGTTCATACTAAGTATGATGGCAGTCGGGCAAGTATGCCCCCATCGTCTAGTGGTTCAGGACATCTCTCTTTCAAGGAGGCAGCGGGGATTCGACTTCCCCTGGGGGTAGGGTACTAGGAAAGGAAGTTGATCGTGGATTATAAATAAGTAAATAAGCCTAGACTTGATTCTTCCTGGGTCGATGCCCGAGCGGTTAATGGGGACGGACTGTAAATTCGTTGGCAATATGTCTACGCTGGTTCAAATCCAGCTCGGCCCAATAATTAGCTGATCCACCGTGAAATGATATAACCCCCCTTTTTTTTTGTTTTCCAGAAATGTCAGATACGAAAGAATCAAGAATAAAAATAGTCCAATTCTCTGATATATCCCTACCGCTATTTATTTATTTGATTTGCTCTATTTATTTGTTCCCATAAATTCTGATCTTGCTAATAATGATCTAGATTCCTATCAGGATCATTAAATAGAAAGTATAAAGTCTAATGAAAAGAATAAAAAAAAAGAGTCTTTTTTTTTTTCATTGTGGACATTGAAAAACGAATTACCAATCGATTTGGCAATAACGAAAGGATTACTAGTAATCCGTGCTGCTCTCACTAAAGTGTATATCCGTGTGGATATCAATATCTCACTCACGTCTCTGTTCCAACCCGTCTATTTTTATCTAAATCGAAATGCAATGGTTTGAATGAAATCATAATAATATGTATTCGGTACTTTTTACTTCCCCGGGATTGTAGTTCAATTGGTCAGAGCACCGCCCTGTCAAGGCGGAAGCTGCGGGTTCGAGCCCCGTCAGTCCCGACGGATCCAAATCCAATAAAAAAAAGACATCAATATATCTCGCCCTTTTCTTTTTCTGTTAAACTGGGTCAAAATAAAATGGTAGAATTTCATGCCTAATGCTATCCTTTTCTCTTTTTTTTTTTTTTTGTTTCGATTTCTCATCAACCAATACCGATTGATGAGAAAGAGACATGTGTGAATTACTACAATTATTGGTATTGGTAGCATCATATTCGGGATTCCAAGAGCTACTAGTTACTGTAGTGGGTCTGGTTTTTTTGGACTGCTCCCCATCTGTGGATGGAATAGAACCGAGTACCATATCGTTCCCGGGAGCGCATACACAAATGAATTTAAGATCGTTACTTTGATAAAATACTTTTAAGATTAAGATTCTTAGTATCGTCTTTTCCGGTTTCCCTTTTGGCTAACTTAAATTACTATTACTAGTTGGCATTTGAAAGAATCTATCTCATTCAAATTTCACGCCGAACTTTTGAGAGATGCGTTTTAGTACTAATCCAACAAAAAGGGATGATATTCTTAATAAAATAAAGATCAAGCAAGGAGCCAGCCCCTCTGGAAGAGGGAATGAATAATCTTATCTTTTTAAAGGGTATTGCCAAAGAAGAACAAACTATAAATTCTAAATATACTAAATATAATAGTAAATTTGATGGAATATTCGATTCTTTTCTACCGGGACTCGTCTTTATCACACTTCTTTTTCGTTTTTTTTTTTTTAATGATATAATTTTCTTGAAAAAAAAAAAACGAAAAAGGAGTTTAGAACTTAACCCCTTCCTTTTTCTATTTCGTTTCGATTGTTTGTTTGGTTTATTTCGAAACTCTTTGTAAACAATGGAAGTGTAAAGCGGTTAGGTGGTTGTACAAGTAAGGCGGTCGATTATAGAAAAGACAGAATGGAAAAGGATGAGAAATAAAAAAAGTATTAGTATTAAAGTAAAGAAATTCTTTTGATTAAATCCGGGATCAAAGTTTGTATTCGGTGTGTGGATAAAAGATCTGCCTATGTTATACTATTGAATTCTCGACGATGAATCGACTTGACAGTCAGATATTGTTATTCATGATATTGATCCCATTCGCTATCATCGAAATGTAATTCATCCCATTGAATTTACAAGCGAAAGGGTTATCATCTCTATGGGATTAAATCCCGAGTTATTGCGAAGTAAAAAAAAAACCAAACGATGAGATTATGGAAGTAAATATTCTCGCATTTATTGCTACTACACTGTTCGTTCTAGTTCCTACTGCTTTTTTGCTTATAATATACGTAAAAACGGTCAGTCAAAGCGATTAATTTGAATGAAACTTGACTTCTTCGTTCTTATCAATTATTTAAGAAAAAAAATTCCAATTTCACGTCTTAGTCTTAAATGAAATGAACGGACTAGAATCAGCGGTAGCCTATGAGATGCGATAGTATGGTAGAAAGATTCATAGATGAGTCTTTCTACCATACTATCTATTTTTATTATTGTAATATATAATGTATAAAGATAGAAACTGAATAGAGATCAATCTACAATATGGATATGTATCTTCATACATGGTAATATGACTTAAATATATGTAATGTACATAGTATCTCAATTCGATTTCTTTGCTTCATCTATTTGTATTTTCTTTTTGTTCATTCCAATCGATCTGAAATAATCGAAAGGCGGCTCTTACGATTTTCGAATTTCTCGATTTCGATTTCTGATTAGTTTCAATATGAATCCCGGTATCCATTAAAAAAAGAATCAAATCAATGAAAGAAAAACAAACTTGGGCGTATATTTCTAAAAGAAAATCAAGTTACTAAAAGCAAATAAAATATGAAAGAAATAAAGTAATGCTTTTTTTTAGCATTCCGAAGAAGTAATTGATTGAGCGGTTGCCAGATGATCCAAGGAGTTCTATAGTACCTTCTTCAGATTTCAAAAGGGGTACCCCAGCGATTTTCAACCCTTGAGCCATGATATGAAACGAGTCAATAAAGCATAGCAAAAATCAAATTTCTAAAATAATAAAAATAAAATAAAACAAGTGGTAAGTGCGAAATATGTGACTTGACCAAGGCACAATCTTATTATTATTAAATATTAAATTAAATCGTGAACTCCGTTCTTTTCTCTTTGAACAGTAAAAAGGCCAATAAAAAAAAGAAAAAGGAAAAGGGAGTCCGGTTTTCCGCGTTCTTCCTCATTATCCATATAGAACTCCGGGAAGGGCCGGTTCAGAAAAACAAAATAGAAATTTTAGGAAGACTTCGGTTGGAATAAAATTCCTATTATCCATATTCCCTTTCCTTTCAAAATATGAATAGGGGAATTTGTGAAATATCTGTTTGATTTGGATTCTGAAAGCGTATTATTCATATATATTATGAATTGTATTCTAGTCATAATATAATCGAATACAATTACCTCGCTAGAATCCAAGACAATAGAATTCCGAAATGAAGATATTTTGATTAAGTCAATTTCGAAATTCTAAATGGAATTAAATTACTGAATTAAATATTAAGTTAATTATTATATTAATTATTAAATAATTAATATAATAAAAAAGGCTTTGCAGAACGATCTATAAAAAAAGTGCTACTGTTTGATTCCCCAACTCAATTAGTAGTATCTCTAGAGTCCACTTCTTCCCCATACTACGAGCGAAAGGGAAAATGTAAAGACTACCATTAAAGCAGCCCAAGCGAGACTTACTATATCCATGTGAATTATGTCCCCTATCTCTATGAATATGAAGAAATTTTTCCATTATTGTTTCCTAATAATAGTGGAATCACTGGTGCAGAGTCAAAAAGGGATTCTGACCCAACACCCTTGATGAAAGACTCCAATAAATATGAAACGCTCCAATAAATCCACTTAGAACAAGTTCGTATATGATTTCTAGTAGAATCGGTAAAACGAAACAAAATACACAGCCGCACTTTTCTTTGGAAGTATCAAAGGGAATGTGACCTAATATGTAGTAATAATAAGACCTCTTCGTTTTTTTTGTTGCCCTTGATTATCATTAAGTATCATTATCATTAAGTAAACGCCAATTATCCATCCAATCGAATATTGATTGAATGCCCGTGCGCTCAGCGACTCTCATGAGTCTGTATACTCTGTATACTGTATACAAAGTATCTCCCGCCCCTTCCATAACTATTAATTCGATTCTCCCTCGGCTATTCAATCTAATTCAAGACCCGGTCAGTAGACCCTACATTAGCAGTGGAAATAAATCGGTAACTCTTGATTTGATATGATAGCACTTCCACTACTATAATCTTTCCGTGAATTCTAAATGCAAGGATTGACAGCACTTTAAAGAACAGAAACCCCAGCTATTTAGAATCAAGAAAGTGGCAAGAGTCGCGTACTTTGCTGGAAAAGATTCGGCGAGTTATACCAGCCAAGCAGAATAAGGGATTTCGAGTCTTATCGTTTGTTGATCAGGCGACACCCAGATTTGAACTGGGGAAAAAGGATTTGCAGTCCCCCACCTTACCGCTCGGCCATGCCGCCAAAACGATCCAAAATAGATGAAAATATTCCCCCTTTGCTTGTTTTGTTTGGGGGGGTACTCAATGTCTTTTTTTTTGTACTTCCATCTGAAATCTCGTTTTTCTTAATTCCTTGCCTAAAAGAAATCTGTCCTTTTTTTTTGGAGCGGCTCCATTTCTGCAATTGATTTTATAGTATCTCAAAACACACAATATCTTAATCCCTCGCTTTTCTTTTTTTTTTTTTCTATTGAAAAAAGAAATGTGTATTTTCAGTCACAAAAGCAAAAATTCAGGCCAAATTGGAACCATTAACTAGTGACTGTAAATTCCTGACTGACCTTTGGATTTAAATTGGAACGTGTGTTTCCTAATGATAAATGATAGAAGAAAAATGATAAATGATAGAAGAAAATCAAAATTGATACCTACCTAATTGGTATTGGTTTTTTTCTCTAAAAAAATCCTTCTCAATTTCAATTATAACATCAATTATGAGTATCTGTAAACCCCAAACATAAATCGTTTCGCGGCGAGCTTCTAGCTTATCGGTTATCTTATCTGTGTATGATGCCTCTCTATAGGGATTTTGCCGACAATTGTTGTACTTCAATTTAGATTGAAGAGAAATTCGAAATTTTGATAGAGCACCACATGCGTTGTCCCGAATCGAACTATGCAATAAAGGGGGGTGATGTATATATAGATAGCTATATGGGTATGGGTTTACTAAATACAAGCCTTCTTATGCACTTCAATCCTATTCGAAAAATTCTACTAAAAAACAAAAAAGAGGGGTTCTCCGCAATCATTTTTTGAACAATGGAATCCACGAAAAAGTTAAGTGCTAAAAAAATGAACCTTATGTTGTTATATTGTGTATGATTCTTATGTCTTTATCTCAGCGAATAGATCAAATCACGACTTTTAGTTTTTTTATTTTTCTGGTATCCAACCGGATTGGAATATGGAATATCATAATAATGGTATAAATTGAATTATTTTTTTTTTATTCTATACAAAACCCCGTAAGTCTAAGTGGAATTTATCGCTTCCTTTCCATTTGTATCTGTCTCTTAGAAATTCCAATTTAATTAAGTATAAAATCATCTTTTTTCCCCCGTTCATACGTATTTCATACATTCCATCTATATGGAGTTGGGTAAAATTTCATGTGATTCAGTAAACAGAATCTAAATTCCAGCATTCTGCATCGATTCATATGAATCGATGCAGAATGAGAAACGAATGGGATTTTTTTATAAACGGGAACTTCAAAATGCTCGGAGATGGAAATGCGGGAATGTCTACAATACCTGGGTTGAATCAGATACAATTTGAAGGCTTTTGTAGGTTCATTGATCAGGGCTTAACAGAAGAACTTTATAAGTTTCCAAAAATTGAAGATACAGATCAAGAAATTGAATTTCAATTATTTGTGGAAACATATCAATTGGTAGAACCCTTGCTAAAAGAAAGAGATGCTGTATATGAATCATTCACGTATTCTTCTGAATTATATGTATCCGCAGGATTAATTTGGAAAAGCCGAGGGGATATGCAGGAACAAACAATTTTTATTGGAAACATTCCTCTAATGAATTCTTTGGGAACTTCTATAGTAAATGGAATATACAGAATTGTCATCAATCAAATATTGCAAAGTCCCGGTATCTATTATCGGTCAGAATTGGGCCATAATGGAATTTCGGTCTATACAGGCACCATAATATCCGATTGGGGAGGAAGATTAGAATTAGAGATTGATAGAAAAGCAAGGATATGGGCTCGTGTGAGTAGGAAACAGAAAGTATCTATTCTAGTTCTATCAGCAGCTATGGGTTCGAATCTACGAGAAATTCTAGAGAATATTTGCTACCCTGAAATTTTCTTGTCTTTCCTGACGAATAAGGA